ATCGTAAGCAAGAAGATTGTTTACGAAGAAACAACAAGAAAAATTCATATTCTGATACATAAGAGTTATATAGGAATCGAAATAGTCTTTTATTTTCTTTTGAAAATAGAAAAAAGGATTTCATTGAAGTAATAAGACTATTCCAATTCGAATAACAGTTGAGAAAGAATCTCAATAAATGCAAAGATGGAACATCTTTGATCCGGTATTCAAGGAGTTGAACCAAGATTTCTAAATGGATAGGATAGGGTATTTCTATATGTGATAGATAATCTAAATGCAAAAATTTGTCTTCTAAAAAAGGAAATAGTGAATGAATAGACTGTAAATTTTGAAACTTTGGTATTTTTTTTTCTTCTGGACAAGATAATTCTACTAGTGGGAATGGGATTTCTACAACGATCGCAAACCCCTCGGATAGAATCTGAGAATAAAACTCAGAATAAAAATAATTGGTGTGATCCAACAATCGATCTTGGTTAGGACGATTAGCCGAATTTCTCAAAAAATTCTGCTGATACATTCGAATAATTAAACGTTTCACAAGTAGTGAACTAAATTTCTTGTTATTACAACGAAGAATTTCCACAGGTTCAGAACCTTTTAATCCATAATCATGGGCAAATGCATAAATATATTCCTGAAAGAGAAGTGGGTAGATGAAGTATTGTTGACGAGATTTCTGTTTTTCTGAATACTCTTCGAATTTTTCCATTTGTATTTCTACTTGAATCAGAGAAAAAAGTATTTCTCGGTTTATCAAATGATGATACATAGTGCAATATGGTCAAAACAGGATGTTGCATTTTTTAATACAAACCCTGGAAAGAAGTCTAATCCATAGATCTTTTCTTTTTTAGCTCCTTTTCTATCGAATTCGTTTTTGTTTGTTTTAATTACAAAAAAAGAACAAATCTAAAAAAGAACAAATCTTTTTTTTTATTTTTGCAGGCCAATCGCTCTTTTGACTTTGGAAAACAGTGTTTTTATCAATATACTGTTTCTTTTACACATTCAATTCATAACATTCCTTTTCAATCCATAATCAAGAATAATTAGGATTTCTAAAAAAAAGGTGAGGGGTCCACTGACAGTAAAACCCAACCTTTCCCCGCATCAGGCACTAATCTATTTTTAACGTCTAATTAGATCGGGGAATCATTCCAATTAAGAAGTTAAGCTCGTTGCTTTTTATTTTACCAGAATTAGAACCAGGCTCTATCCATTTATTCGCTAGACCTAGAAGGAATTTTTTTATTCAAAAAAAAATTCCGATTTTATTACGACATGCTATTTTTTCCCTTCATTACCTTTGAGGATCAGTCGTGGTCTTCTAGACTCTACCAAGAGTCTGGACGAATTTGTTGCTTCATCCAAATGTGTAAAAGATCATAGTCGCACTTAAAAGCCGAGTACTCTACCATTGAGTTAGCAACCCAGATAAAATAGGATCTTAAATACGATCGAAATCCAAAAATCGATGGAATTACACCGTACGCCCCTGTCAAAATATTGAATTAGCAAGACATCAAAAGAAAAATTTTAGCGCCCATTAAAAAAAATACACAAATACCAAAATGAACAGATCCGGTTAAATTTCACTAAGGTGAAAAAAGGAGCGGCTCCAATCACAATGGAAAAATTGTCGTTTTTTTAGCAATTTGAATTTCTTTAAATACAAAAATTTTGTATGAGAGTACATGCAAGGAGGACAACCCTATCATTTAGGCGAAGTGTAGACAAAAATACCTAACCTAATATTGAGTGACGATAAATAGATCCATCTATCTATAGATTCTATTTGTTCAATAGACCTTTGTCAATGTAAATAGAAAGGTAAGAAAAGCAATTAGATACAAAAAAAAGAAAATATAGGCTTTTGTTGGATTGGCACGACATAAATGCAGCAAAAAAAATAGAACTAAGAAAGAGGCAAATTGTGTCTAAATAATTAAGCTAAATAATTAAGGGGTACTAGTGACCCTCTCTTACTTTATTTATTCATTTAGTTCTTCAATTAACTCAAAGTTCTTTCTTTTTCTTTATCGTTAAAGAATTCTGCCTTCCTTAAAATATCATAAACAGTTCTTGTAGGTTGAGCACCCTTTTCAAGGAAATAGAGAATAACTGGAACATTTAAACAAGTTTGATTCTTTATCGGATCATAAAAACCCACTTTTCGAAGATCTCTTCCTTCTCTTCGAGATCGAACATCAATTGCAACGATTCGATAGACAGCTTATTGGGATAGATGTAGATAAACAATGCCCCCCCCCTAGAAACGTATAGGAGGTTTTCTCCTCATACGGCTCGAGAAAATGATTCGAATCTCTATCTATAATAGAAGTAGATAGAAATTAGACTATGACTTGCATTAATTTCCTTACAGAAAAGAGAAAATCAATTTCATTTATACTCATGACTCAAGTTGACAAATTTTGACTGACAAACTTGAAAAGAAAAATCCTTCGAAATTTTTTGAGTCGTCTATAAACTCTTTTCTTTATCTCGAACAAATTTACTTTTTTTCATTATTCTGATCTAATTCTATTGTTGAGACGGTTGAAAATCGCGTTTACTTGTTCCGGAATCCTTTATCTTTGATTTGTGAAATCCTTGGGTTTAGACATTACTTCGGGAATTCCTATTCTTTTTTCTCTCAAAAGGGCAGCAACATACCCTTTCTTTTTTTTCTTATTTCCTTCGATAAAGCATTTCCCTCTTCTATAGAAATCGAATATGAACGATTAATTCTGATAGACTTTTAATCGAAAAAGTTTTTCCAATCTTCCAAAATTGGACTTTTTTCTTAATTTTAACCTTTCGATTTCTATATTAAGGATAGACTGACAAAGTTGGCCTAATTTATTAGTTTTCACTAACCCTAGATTCTTTCCCTTGATAAAAAAAAATTCTGTCCTCTCGAGCTCCATCGTATACTATTTACTTACAAACAACCCAGCGCAAATTCGATTCGGGACAAATAAAACAGACTATGTCGAGCTAAGAGCATTTTCATTATTATGGAAAATGATGGAGAGCAAAATCCACAATTGATCATGTCCTTCAAGTCGCACGTTGCTTTCTACCACATCGTTTTAAACGAAGTTTTACCATAACATTCCTCTAATTTTATTACAAAGTGGTATCGAAAATTGATCCAATATGGATGGAATCATGAATAGTCATTAGTTTTGTATACTAATTCAAACTTGCTTTCTATGAAGATAAAAGAAATAAGTATTTATCGGGGAAGACCCCGCAAAGATCCAATTTATTTAAACCCATATTCTATCATATGAATGAAACATACTTCGAAAAAGATGAATAAAAAAGTTTGCTTAAGACTTATTTATTATTGAATTTCCATCCTTAACAGAAAACTCGAGATGATCAATCCTAAAGTGAGAAGGATCTACTCTGTTTCTCCAATAAATAAACTACCAACCCCAAAAAAGTTTAATTAATTTAATTACTAATATATTTTTCTGTAACAAAAACAATTAACTATTAACCAAATAAATTATGCCAATGAAAAGATTGGCAGTTTTTTGGTAGTTAAAAAATTCTCATACTTCTTCGACTCGAGTAAAAAAAGAAAAGAAAGAAAAAATAAAAAAGTATGATTTTTTTTCAATCAATTCGAAAGTCGAGTAGACAGAATATATGCATTTATCTCTAATCCTCGCGTTCCATTGATTTAGAAATGGATATTTGCAAATCAGATAATATCTAAAATAGAAAAATCGAGTCCCTATCCGTAGAATGGAAGCTCTTTTCTTTTTTCTGACGCCGATCTTGGTCAAAAGTTTTAAGGCCTGTGCTGAAACTAAAAACATCCTATTCTTTAATCTGGCCATGAAACATAGAATTAGGATACTCTCCTTTTTATTTTCTTTTTTTTTTACTTACTTTAGTTCTTTAGTTCGAGAAAAAGAAATAGGAGTACTTCTTTTCTTTCACATTGGGTGTCAAATGTATCCTTTAAGAATTTCCACTTCATGCATATGGAGTATAAAGTTTATCTAAGAAGTTCTAATTTCAAAACACATAAAAGAGAATCAATTTGACTAGAAATGCATCTAATCTAAGAGTCCATAAGAGAGAATTATTCTCTTTAATAAACTTTTGTGTCGTGCAGGGCACAATACGATTCTATCTTTCGTTTCATCAGAAAAAAGAAAAAATCTGGGACGGAAGGACTCGAACCTCCGAGTAACGGGACCAAAACCCGCTGCCTTACCACTTGGCCACGCCCCATTTCTTTTATGCGACACTAATAAACAGTAGTGGTTTATATATTATTCGTCAATCCCACTTCAATTACCTAAAAAATGAGGAATATTTTCTTGCTAGGATTCTAGATATACGGATAATATAGAATTCAAAAAATGCATTGATCATTACATGGAATTCTATTAAGATATTATATGAAAGTCGAATTTCTTCCATTCTCATTTGAGAATGCGAACACAAGGAGGTATTTTGTGTTTGGGAAAGTCTGAAGAAAAAAGGATTTTGAATCCCCTTTTCTTTTCCTTTTTCCCTTAGAAAAATAACTCAATCAAAATCCAATTATCTACTCTACAAGAACGAAATGCTTGTTATGCCTAATATACTTAGTTTAACCTGTATCTGTTTTAACTCTTTTCTTTATCCAAATCCAACTAGTTTTTTCTTCGCCAAATTACCCGAAGCTTATGCCATTTTCAACCCAATCGTGGATGTTATGCCTGTCATACCTGTATTCTTTTTTCTATTAGCGTTTGTTTGGCAAGCTGCTGTAAGTTTTCGATGAAATCTTTACTATTATGTCTATGTCCGCCAAATTGAATGATGTATTTATTTCAAAAAAGAAAAAATGGATAAGAGCCTAGAAGTCTTATATTATGAACCCTCGATTCTAAAATTAAAATTCTTCTACATTGAATGTAGAGCTGCAGCAATAATCTTGGATCAGCCTTTCTACCCCCCCTGCACCTACGTTGAGCGGGTACCTTTAGGTACCCACACAATACCCAAACGAATTTTTGATATTGATAAGAGTGCTTATTATAAAGGAATTCTTGCTATTTTTTTTTTTAAGAATTGATTTTTGCATTTTTAGGTGTCAAAATAAACAAAACCCATCCTACTGGATCTGTGTGGTAAGGAAAAACGGGTAATCTATTCCTTAAAAAAAATCTTGGAGATTATGTAATGCTTACTCTCAAACTTTTTGTTTATACAGTAGTGATATTCTTTGTTTCTCTCTTTATCTTTGGATTCTTATCTAATGACCCAGGACGTAATCCTGGGCGTGAGGAGTAAAAATCCCCAATTTTTGGGAATTTTTTCTTACAAATTGGATTTATTTCGTACATTTATCTATGAAAAAATCCGGGGGTCAGAATTCCTTACAATTCGAAAGTCCCAAATGACCCAAGGGGGCGGAAAGAGAGGGATTCGAACCCTCGGTACAAAAAATTGTACAACGGATTAGCAATCCGCCGCTTTAGTCCACTCAGCCATCTCTCCCCGTTCCAAATCGAAAGGTTTTCGTGATATAACAGAGGCAAGAAATAACGATTGCAAAAAATTCTTCTTGTTTTTTCATTTTAAAATGAAAAGTGCATAAAAATTATATTGCCAATTCCTTTTTAGTTATATTCTTTTTTCTTAATGTTAATAATAAAAAAAAAGAAGAAAATTCTTGTTTTTTCTTTCCTAAATTCGATATAGGTTGAGAGACAGTTATATATTTTCTCTTACGGGCATTTCGGTATAGGACTTGTTAGAATAAAAAAAGCAGGTTATAAAAAAATTCTTTTTTTTTATTATTTATCAACAAAGCAAAAAGGATTCTTATCAAAGCCACCATAAAATTGGAAAGAAAGCTAAAGTAAGTAGACCTGACCCCTTGAATGATACCTCTATCCGCTATTCTGATATAAAAATTCGATGTGGATGAAATTGTTGTATAACCGGATTTTTTGTATTTCCTTAGACTTAGACCACGCAAGACAAGAATTTTCACTATTTACAATTTCATATTCTTGTTACTAAACGTTCTATAGGAATAAGAAGAAATCCCAACTCTTTTCCGTTACACATAAAAATGGATTTCGAAAGTTAATTTTTCTTTTCAATATCTTTCTTTTTTTTTTTCTGAATCCTATTTTTGTTCTTCCACCCATGCAATAAAAATCGAATGAGAAAAGAGGGGTTTTCCCTTAAAAGATAGGCTTTGAAATAGGAATCCTGGAATAACACTGAATTCAAATGTTTATTTCCTTATTTCTAATGTTTATTTCCTTATTTCTATAGTATAAGAGAAGAGTATAAGAAAAATTAATCGAATGAAATTCATGAATTTACCACGACCTCGGTTGTGACCCCATAGATACAAATCCAAAATTTCTATCTTCGAGACCATTGAAAAAGGGCATTAAACGAGAAAGAAATCGTCTACAGATAATCAAATTATCATATGCCTTGGAAATAAGATGAGGTGCTCGGAAATGGTTGAAGTAATTGAATAGGAGGATCACTATGACTATAGCCCTTGGTAGAATTCCTAAAGAAGAAAATGATCTATTTGATATTATGGACGACTGGTTACGAAGAGACCGTTTCGTTTTTGTAGGATGGTCCGGCCTATTGCTCTTTCCTTGTGCTTATTTTGCTTTAGGGGGGTGGTTTACAGGGACTACTTTTGTAACTTCTTGGTATACCCATGGATTGGCTAGTTCCTATTTGGAAGGTTGCAATTTCTTAACCGCGGCAGTTTCCACCCCTGCCAATAGTTTAGCACACTCTTTGTTGCTACTATGGGGCCCGGAAGCACAAGGGGATTTTACTCGTTGGTGTCAATTAGGCGGTCTGTGGACTTTTGTCGCTCTCCATGGGGCTTTTGGACTAATAGGTTTCATGTTACGTCAATTTGAACTTGCTCGGTCTGTTCAATTGCGGCCTTATAATGCAATTTCATTCTCTGGTCCAATCGCTGTTTTTGTTTCTGTATTCCTTATTTATCCACTGGGACAATCTGGTTGGTTCTTTGCACCGAGTTTTGGCGTAGCAGCTATATTTCGATTCATCCTTTTCTTCCAAGGATTTCATAATTGGACGTTGAATCCATTTCATATGATGGGAGTTGCTGGAGTATTAGGTGCGGCTCTGCTATGCGCTATTCATGGGGCTACCGTAGAAAACACTCTATTCGAAGATGGTGATGGTGCAAATACCTTCCGTGCTTTTAATCCAACTCAAGCTGAAGAAACTTATTCAATGGTAACTGCTAACCGCTTTTGGTCCCAAATCTTTGGTGTTGCTTTTTCCAATAAACGTTGGTTACATTTCTTTATGCTATTTGTACCCGTCACCGGTTTATGGATGAGTGCTATTGGGGTAGTTGGCCTAGCTCTGAACTTACGTGCCTATGACTTTGTTTCCCAGGAAATCCGTGCAGCGGAAGATCCTGAATTTGAGACTTTCTACACTAAAAATATTCTTTTAAAC